AATTTAAAATGAAATTTTATTCATATTTTTGACACCACAAATCAATATTTTTATTAAATTATTTAAATAAAATCAAATTATTCTATAATCAATTTTAATCACTATTAAATTTAAAGGTAATCAATGTAATATTAATATTAAATATTCTCGAGAAACACCTGTATAATAACTATAAATTCCTGAATAATACTTTCCATGTTGAATATAAGAATATAAATATAATCTATAGCCAGCTCTAAAAAAAGAAATTAATATTAATATAATTATAGAAAATCAAGATCATCTTATTAATCTATTAATTAATCTAATTTCTCCTATTAAATTTAATCTAGGAGGAGCTGCTATATTTGATGATATTAATAAAAATCACCATAATCTTATAGAAGGTATAAAATTTATTATTCCTTTATTAATATATAATCTTCGTCTATGAAGTCGTTCATAACTAATATTAGCTAAACAAAATATACCCGAAGAACATAAACCATGACCAATTATTATGATATAAGATCCTAAAAATCCTCAATAATTTATAATTATAATTCCTCTAATTACTATACTTATATGAGCAACTGAAGAATAAGCAATTAAAGATTTAATATCTACTTGACAAAAACATTTTAATCTAATATAAAACCCCCCAATTAATCTAATTACAATTCTAATATAATTTAATTTTATATTAATTTGTTGTAAAAAAATTATTAAACGTAATAATCCATAACCCCCTAATTTTAACATAATACCTGCTAAAATTATTGAACCTGAAACAGGAGCCTCAACATGAGCTTTAGGTAATCACAAATGAACAAAATACATTGGTATCTTAACCAGAAATGCTATAATTATAGAAAAATATAATAAATATAAATTTATATTTATAAATTTTAAAAAATAAATTATTATACTATTTATTTCATTAAAAACATAAAAAATTCCTATTAATAAAGGTAAAGAAACAAATAAAGTATAAAATAATAAATACATTCCTGCTTTAATTCGTTCAGGTTGATAACCTCAACTAATAATTAACATTAAAGTAGGAATTAATCTCCCCTCAAAAAATAAATAAAATAAAAATATATTTATCACACTAAAAGTTAAATATAATATAATTAATAAAAAAATAACATTTAATAAAAAAAAATTAACATAAAAATTTACTTTATAAATACTTTCTCTAGCTATAATTATTAAAACAGAAATTCATATTCTTAATAAAATTAAACCATAAGATATAATATCACAAGATAATATATATCTTAAATTACAATATAAACCAAATCTTATACTTAAATTTATATACAAAAATATTATAAAAAATATTATTATTTGAACCATTCAAAATATATTTTTTATAAAACAAACAGGAATTATAAATAATATTATTATCAAAAATTTTATCATTTATTTTTATTTAAATTTCTTAATAATTAATTAATTATTATTAATTTACTAATATTTATTATAATATATTAAATCCTTGAAAATAATCATTACCATGAGTTCGAATTAAAGAAACTAAAATAGATAAACCTAAAGCTCCTTCACAAACTGAAAAAACTAAAAATACTATTAATATATACATATCATATTCAATATAATTTAAAAAAATTAATATAAAAAAAAAAATTCTTAAAACAATAAATTCTAATCTTAATAAAACAATTAATAAATGTTTATGTTTTAAAACAAAAATTAAATTTCCAATAATAAATATAATTAAAAAAATTATTCATATAAAAATTATCATTAATAGTTTTTATAGTTTAAAAAAAACATTGGTCTTGTAAATCAAAATTAAGTAATTTACTTTAAAAACTTCAAAGAAAAAGAATTTCTTTATCAATAATCTCCAAAATTATTATTTTAATTAAACTATTCTTTGATTTGATATAACAAAAATAACTTTATCATTTTTAATCACTTTTATTTCTTTATTTATAATATTTTTAAATAATCCTTTATCTATAGGATTAATAATTTTATTACAAACTTTATTAATTTGTTTATTATCAGGAATATTAATTAAAACCTATTGATTTTCATATATTTTATTTTTAACTTTTTTAGGAGGATTGCTAGTATTATTTATTTACGTCTCCAGAATTGCATCTAATGAATTATTTAAACCATCATTTAATACTAAATTATTCATAATTTTTTTTTTATTTGTATTTATCTTAATTCAATTTTTATTTATAAATAATTTATATTGAATAAACTTTTCATTTAATTCAGACATAAATAACTTTATTTCTTTATCATTATTTATAAATAATGAAAATAAAATTAATTTAAGTAAATTATATAATAATCAAACTTTTATAATTATATTAATATTAATTATTTATTTATTTATTACATTAATTGCAGTAGTAAAAATCACTAATATTTTTTATGGTCCTTTACGATCAAAAATATAAAATTTACAAATGATAAATAAAAATAATTTTATATTAATACGAAAAACTAACCCTATTTTTAAAATTATCAATGGATCTTTAATTGATCTTCCTTCCCCATCTAATATTTCTTATTGATGAAATTTCGGATCATTATTAGCTTTATGCCTAATAATTCAAATTTTAACTGGTTTATTTTTAACTATATATTATACAGCTAATATTGAATTAGCATTTTATAGAGTAAATTACATTTGTCGAAATGTTAATTATGGTTGATTAATCCGTACTTTACATGCTAATGGAGCATCATTTTTTTTTATTTGTATTTATCTACATATTGGACGAGGAATTTATTATGAATCATTCAATTTAAAACATACTTGAATAATTGGAGTAACAATTTTATTTCTATTAATAGCAACTGCTTTTATAGGATATGTTTTACCTTGAGGACAAATATCTTTCTGAGGGGCTACAGTAATTACTAATCTATTATCAGCAATTCCATATTTAGGTTCCATATTAGTAAATTGAATTTGAGGAGGATTTTCAGTAGATAATGCAACATTAACACGATTTTACACATTTCATTTTTTATTACCTTTTATTATTTTAATAATAACTATAATTCATTTATTATTTCTTCATCAAACAGGTTCTAATAATCCATTAGGATTAAATAGAAACTATGATAAAATTCCTTTTCATCCTTTTTTTTCTTATAAGGATTTATTAGGTGCAATTATATTATTATTCTTATTAATTATATTAACTTTAACAAATCCTTACTTACTTGGAGATCCTGATAATTTTATCCCGGCCAATCCCCTAGTCACTCCTGAACATATTCAACCAGAATGATATTTCTTATTTGCTTACGCTATTTTACGATCAATTCCTAATAAACTTGGAGGAGTTATTGCTTTAGTTATATCAATTTTAATTTTAATTATTTTACCTTTTACATTTAATAAAAAAATTCAAGGAATTCAATTTTATCCTATTAACCAATTATTATTTTGAACTTTAGTTACTATAATTATCTTATTAACTTGAATTGGAGCTCGACCTGTAGAAAATCCTTATATTATTACAGGCCAACTATTAACTATTTTTTATTTTTCTTATTTTATTATTAACCCATTAATAAGTAAATATTGAGATAATTTAATCTTTAATTAATTAATGAGCTTGTAAAAGCATTTGTTTTGAAAACTTAAGAAAGAATTATTATTCTATTAATTTATACTAAAAATAATCAATAATTTATATTAAAAAAATTTTTAAGCCTAAAAAAAATAATAAAAAATTTATAGATACTGGTAAATATCTCTTTCAAGCTAAATATATTAACTTATCATACCGATAACGAGGTAATGTACCCCGAACTCAAATAAATAAAAAAGAAATAAATGTTAATTTTAAAAAAAAAAAAATAGTCAAATTAAAACCACCTATATAAATTATAACAAATAATAAACTTATAAATAAAATTCTTGAATATTCTGCTAAAAAAATTAATGCAAATCCCCCTCTTCTATATTCAACATTAAATCCTGACACCAATTCTCTTTCCCCTTCAGCAAAATCAAAGGGAGTACGATTAGTTTCTGCTAATATTGAACTAACTCAACATAATCTTAAAGGGAATATTAAAATAATAAATCAAATTATATTTTGATAATTTATATATATTATTAAATTATAATCTATAATTATTACAATTCTAGATAATAAAATTATAGCTAATCTAACTTCATAAGAAATAGTTTGAGCAACAGCTCGTAAACCCCCTAATAAAGCATAATTTGAATTTGATGATCAACCTGCTACTATCACTGTATAAACACCTAATCTTATACAACATAAAATAAATAAAACTCCTAAATTAAATCTAATTAAATTAAAATAATAAGGAATTACCATTCAAATTATTAAAGATAAAATAAAACCAACAACAGGAGAAAAATAATATATAATATAATTAGAAAAATTAGGATAAGTTTGTTCTTTAGTAAATAACTTAATTGCATCAGAAAAAGGTTGTAAAATACCCATAAAACCTAATTTATTAGGTCCTTTACGAATTTGAATATAACCTAAAACTTTACGTTCTAATAAAGTTAAAAAAGCAACTCCAATTAAAACCCCAATAATTAAAATTAATAAACCAATAAAAATCAAATAAATATCATAAATTATCATTTACTATCTATATAATTAAATTATACATTCATGACTTCTAAAATCATTACATTTTTCTGCCAAAATAGTATTATATATATATATATATATATATATATTATTTTTTTTTTATTTAAAATTTTTAATTTTTTCTTTAATAAAATTCATAATTATAAAATTTAATTTAAATATTTAATCCTTTCGTACTAAAATATTTCCATTTTTAAAAGATAGAAACCAACCTGGCTTACACCGGTTTGAACTCAGATCATGTAAGATTTTAATGATCGAACAGATCAAAATTTTAAACTGCTGCATTTAAATTTTATCTTAATCCAACATCGAGGTCGCAAACTTTTTTTTTTATATGAACTAAAAAAAAAAATTACGCTGTTATCCCTAAGGTAATTTTTTCTTATAATCAATAAAATTGGATCAAATAATCACTTATATATGTTTTTTTTTAAAAAAAGTTATTTTTATTTTTCTATCACCCCAATAAAATATTTAATAAAATTTTAATTATTATTTATATAAATAATTTCAATTAAATTAAATATAAAACTCTATAGGGTCTTCTCGTCTTTTTAATTTATTTTAACTTTTTAATTAAAAAATTAAATTCTACAATTTAATTAAGAGACAGTTTATATTTCATCCAATCTTTCATACAAGTCATCAATTAAATGACTAATGATTATGCTACCTTTGTACAGTCAATATACTGCAGCCCTTTAATAAAAATCAGTGGGCAGATTAGACTTTAAATTATTATCAAAAAGACATGTTTTTGTTAAACAAGTGAACATAAATCTTTGCCGAATTCCTTTTAATTAATTAACTTTTAATTTAATTATTTTATTAATTAAATTTAAATTTATATACTAATTTTATCATTATAACTAATTTTAATTTATTAAAAATTATTTTTTTATAAAAAAAATAAATAATTAATTAAATTTTATTTAATATGAAATTATTTATAATAAATTATAATTTATTAACAATTTAAATTATATAATTTTCAAAATTAAATTTTTAATTTATATTATATTTATTTAATTTAAAGCTTATCCCTTAAAATATAAAATTTAATTTTCTTATTATTAATTAATTAACAATAAAAAAAAAATAAATTTAAAATTTAATTTTTTTCTAAAAAAACTAGATATATTTAAGAACGATTTAACATTTCATTTCCAATTAATTATTAAAAATATTTTTACTACAATAACTTTCATAATTAATTATCTCTCTTAAATTCGAGAATTTCTAAACAAAGAATATTTTTTAATAAACTCTGATACACAAGATACATTAAATAAAAATTACTTTTAATCAATTTTTTTTTTCATTTATTTCAAAATTCTTTTACAATACCATAATTCACTATAAATTTTTAAATTTATTCTATTAATATACTTTAACCCCCATTAAAATATTTAATTTTTATTTTAAAAATTCTTTTATTAATTTTAAAAATTATTAATTTTTCCCCTCAAATTAATTAAATTTTAATATCTTTTCAATGTAAATGAAATACTTTTACTCAAGCTCTAATTTGTTCTTTCTAGAAACACTTTCCAGTACCTCTACTTTGTTACGACTTATTTCAATTTATTAATATATGAAAGCGACGGGCAATATGTACATATTTCAATTTTTAATCATTTTATTTAACTAAATAAAATTACATTTAAATCCAATTTCAATTAATTTTTTCAAATTAATATTCATATAAATAATTTTATTGTAATCCATTATATTCTTAATTATTATCTGCATCTTGATCTGATTTAATTTTATTTTTAATTTTAAAATATTATTTTTATTAAAAAATATTTTTTTAACAACGATATACAAAATTATAAATTAAGTAAATTTATTCGTGGACTATCAATTATTAAACAGATTCCTCTAAATGAACTAAAATACCGCCAAATTGTTTAAGTTTCAATAAATAATTAACTACTATTTTAGTATTTTAATTTAAAATTTTAATAATAGGGTATCTAATCCTAGTTTTTATAAAAATTTATTAAATCATAAATTTTAAATAATATTTTATTAAATTAAAATTTCACCTAATAATTTAAAATTTATATTATTTTTTATTATTATTAATTAATTTAACTAATAAAATTTAATTTAATCTTTGTTTAACCGCAACTGCTGGCACAAAATTTGTTATTAATTTCAATATTACTAAATATTAATTTCTTAAATATTTAAAATTAATTACTAAATATAAATTAAATTTATTATTAAAATAAACTTAAATTAACACTAAAATTTATATGTAAAATAAACTTTAAATAAATTCAATAAACTACAAAAATTTTTATTTATATACATAATTTTTCACATAGATTTTTTTTTTTTTTTTTTTATAATTAAATATTTAATATAATTTATAATTTTATATTAAAATATTTAATATAATTATTAAACATTAAATAATTTCTTTTTTTTTCTCTTTATAATATTCATATTAAAACCTAATTTGGAAATTAAACAATATATATTCTTAAAAATTATAAAATATTAATATATTTATATTTATTTTTCTTAATTAAGTTATTGTATTATAAATATATTAATTTATATATATATATAAATGTATATATATTATATTAATTATATAAAAATTTAATATATATATATATATATATAATAAATTAATAAAATTAAATATTAATTTTATTTTAAATAAATTATTAAACCATTTGTAATAAATTTTTATTAAAATAAAAAAATTAAAAATAAGCTAAGATAAGCTTTTGGGTTCATACCCCAACTATAAAGGATAATCCTTTTTTTTAAAAAATAAATAAAGTGCCTGATTAAAGGATTATTCTGATAGGATAAATTAAGTAAATTAATATTTACCTTTATTATATTTTATAGAATCAAACTATATCTAATAGTATCAAAAACTATTGTGCTTCTTACACTAAAATATAATTTATTTAATAATGAATTTTTAATTCCTCTTAATTTTTTTATTTTAAATTTTTTTTTCATTTAATTCATCTAAAATATTTTTTTTTTTCATTTTAATTTTTAGTACATTAATTTCAATTTCCTCTAATTCATGATTTGGCTGTTGAATTGGATTAGAAATTAATTTATTAAGATTTATTCCTTTAATTTCAAATTCTAATAATTTATTAGCCACAGAAGCATCATTAAAATATTTTCTTACCCAATCTATTGCCTCTATTAATTTTTTATTTTCAATTTTAATAAAAATAATATTATTAAAAAATTTTGAAATAAATTTTTTTTTATCAATTATAATTAATTCATCAATATTAATAAAAATAGGAGCTTCTCCTTTCCATTTTTGATTCCCCAATATTGTAGAAGGATTATCTTGATTTAATAATTTTATTTTAATAACATGACAAAAAATTACCCCCATAATTATTTTATCATATTATTTTAATAAAAGTTTTATCTTAATTATTATTATATTAAATGCTATTATTGGAGCTTTAGGAGGATTAAATCAAACTTCTTTACGAAAAATTATAGCTTTCTCCTCTATTAATAATTTAAGTTGAATATTATCTTCAATTATAATTAGAGAAAATTTATGAATATTTTATTTATTTATATATTCATTTATAATTAGAATTATATGTTCTATTTTTTTTTTTTTAAATATATTTTATATTAATCAATTATTTATTAATAATATAAATCCTTTAATTAAAATTAATCTATTAATTAATTTTTTATCATTAGGAGGATTACCCCCTTTTATTGGATTTTTCCCAAAATGAATTATTATTAATTTTTTAATTATAAATCAAATATATTTTTTAACTTTTATTCTTATTATAATAAGATTAATTCTATTATTTTTTTATATTCGTATTATTTATTCAACTTTTATATTTAATTATATAAAAATAAAATGATTTAAAATTTACATTAAAAATAATAAATTCTCTTTAATTAATATTTTTTCTTTTTTTTCTCTTTCAGGTATAATTCTTAGAACCTTTTTTTTCTTATAAGGTTTTAAGTTAAAATAAACTAATAGTCTTCAAAATTATTTATAAAGAAATATTCTTTAAGCCTTAGTATAATTTATTTACTCCTTAAAATTTGCAATTTTATATCATTATTGACTATAAGACTATTAATATATATATATATATATATATATATATATATATATAATAAAAGAGAACATTTCTCGTTAATAAATTTACAATTTATCGCTTATAACTCAGCCATTTTATTTTTTTTTCAGCGAAAATGACTTTATTCAACAAATCATAAAGATATTGGAACTTTATATTTTATTTTTGGTATTTGAGCAGGAATAGTAGGAACATCTTTAAGTCTTTTAATTCGGGCTGAATTAGGTAATCCTGGATCTTTAATTGGAGATGATCAAATTTATAATACTATTGTTACAGCTCATGCTTTTATTATAATTTTTTTTATAGTAATACCTATTATAATTGGAGGATTTGGTAATTGATTAGTTCCTTTAATATTAGGAGCCCCTGATATAGCATTCCCTCGAATAAACAATATAAGTTTTTGACTTCTTCCACCTTCATTAACTCTTTTAATTTCAAGAAGAATCGTTGAAAATGGAGCAGGAACCGGATGAACAGTTTATCCCCCTCTTTCTTCTAATATTGCTCACAGTGGAAGATCAGTTGATTTAGCTATTTTTTCCCTACATTTAGCTGGTATTTCTTCAATTTTAGGAGCTATTAATTTTATTACTACAATTATTAATATACGATTAAATAATTTAATATTTGATCAAATACCTTTATTTGTCTGAGCTGTTGGAATTACTGCATTTCTTTTATTATTATCATTACCTGTATTAGCAGGAGCTATTACTATACTTTTAACAGATCGAAATTTAAATACTTCTTTTTTTGATCCAGCTGGGGGAGGAGATCCTATTTTATATCAACATTTATTTTGATTTTTTGGACACCCTGAAGTTTATATTTTAATTTTACCAGGATTTGGAATAATTTCTCATATTATTTCACAAGAAAGAGGAAAAAAAGAAACATTTGGATGCTTAGGAATAATTTATGCTATATTAGCTATTGGATTATTAGGATTTATTGTTTGAGCTCATCATATATTTACTGTAGGTATAGATATTGATACTCGAGCTTATTTCACTTCAGCAACAATAATTATTGCTGTACCAACAGGAATTAAAATTTTTAGTTGATTAGCTACTTTCCATGGAACTCAAATTAATTACTCCCCCTCAATTTTATGAAGTTTAGGATTTGTATTTTTATTTACAGTTGGAGGATTAACCGGAGTAATCCTCTCTAATTCTTCAATTGATATTACTCTTCATGATACTTATTATGTAGTTGCTCATTTCCACTACGTTTTATCTATAGGAGCTGTATTTGCTATTATAGGAGGTTTTATTCATTGATATCCTTTATTCACTGGATTATCATTAAATCCTTACTTATTAAAAATTCAATTTTTTATTATATTTATTGGTGTTAATTTAACTTTTTTCCCTCAACATTTCTTAGGGTTAGCAGGAATACCTCGACGATACTCTGATTATCCTGATTCTTATATTTCTTGAAATATTATTTCTTCTTTAGGATCATATATTTCTCTATTAGCTGTAATATTTATATTAATTATTATTTGAGAATCTATAATTAATCAACGAATTGCTTTATTCCCTTTAAATTTATCTTCATCAATTGAATGATATCAAGCTCTTCCACCTGCTGAACATTCATATAATGAACTTCCTATTTTAAGAAATTTCTAATATGGCAGATTATATGTAATGGATTTAAACCCCATTTATAAAGGTTTATCCTTTTTTTAGAAATAGCAACATGATCTAATCTTAATTTACAAAATGGAGCATCTCCTTTAATAGAACAAATTATTTTTTTCCATGATCATACTTTAATTATTTTAATTATAATTACAATTTTAGTTGGATATTTAATAATAAGTTTATTATTTAATAAATATATTAATCGATTTTTATTAGAAGGTCAAATAATCGAGTTAATTTGAACTATTCTTCCAGCAATTACTTTAATTTTCATTGCCCTTCCTTCTCTTCGTCTTTTATATCTATTAGATGAACTAAATAATCCCTTAATTACTTTAAAATCAATTGGACACCAATGATATTGAAGTTATGAATATTCAGATTTTCACAATATTGAATTTGATTCATATATAATTCCTTCTAATGAACTTCAATCTAATAGTTTTCGTTTATTAGATGTAGATAATCGAATTATTTTACCAATAAATAATCAAATTCGTATTTTAGTGACAGCTACAGATGTAATTCATTCATGAACAGTACCTTCATTAGGGGTAAAAGTAGATGCTAATCCAGGTCGTTTAAATCAAACTAATTTTTTTATTAATCGACCTGGAATTTTTTATGGTCAATGTTCAGAAATTTGCGGAGCAAACCATAGTTTTATACCTATTGTAATTGAAAGAATTTCAATTAAAAATTTTATTAATTGAATTAATAATTATTCCTCATTAGATGACTGAAAGCAAGTACTGGTCTCTTAAACCATTTTATAGTAAATTAGCAATTACTTCTAATGAAAAAGAATTAGTTAAATTATATAACATAAATATGTCAAATTTAAATTATTACTTTAGTAATATTCTTTTATTCCTCAAATAATACCTATTAATTGATTAATATCTTTTTTTTTTTTCATTATTATCTTTTTAATTTTTAATATTATAAATTATTATATTTATAATATTAATATTAATAATTCTAATAATAATATTAATTTAAAAAACAAAAATTTAAATTGAAAATGATAAGTAACCTATTTTCAATTTTTGATCCTTCTACTAATATTTTTAATTTATCATTAAATTGAATCAGAACTATTTTAGGAATTTTATTTATTCCCTATTCATTTTGATTAATCCCTAATCGACATTATATATTTTGAAATTTTATCCTCTCTAAACTTCATAATGAATTTAAAACTTTATTAAAAAATAATTATTTTCAAGGATCAACATTCATTTTTATTTCAATATTTACATTTATTTTATTTAATAATTTTTTAGGATTATTCCCTTATATTTTTACTAGTACTAGTCATTTAACTCTTTCTTTATCAATTTCCCTTCCTTTATGATTAAGATTTATAATTTATGGTTGATTAAATAACTCTCAACATATATTTATTCATATAATTCCCCAAGGAACTCCATCAATTTTAATACCTTTTATAGTATTAATTGAAACAATTAGAAATATTATTCGACCAGGAACTTTAGCTGTTCGTTTAACAGCTAATATAATTGCTGGACATTTACTAATAACTCTTTTAAGAGGAACAGGACCAAATATAAATCATTATATAATTATATTTTTAGTATTAATTCAAATTTTATTATTAGTATTAGAATCAGCAGTTGCGATTATTCAATCATACGTTATTGCAATTTTAAGAACTTTATATTCTAGAGAAGTAAATTAATATATATATATATATATATATATATATATAATAAATGAAAATTACACATAATCATCCATTTCATTTAGTAGATTACAGCCCTTGACCATTAACAGGAGCTATTGGAGTTATAACTTTAGTTACAGGAATAGTTAAATGATTCCATAATTTTAATTTAAATTTATTAATTTTAGGATATGTTATTATTATTTTAACTATATATCAATGATGACGGGATGTATGTCGTGAAGGCACTCTTCAAGGTAAACATACTATTCTTGTTACCAAAGGCCTTCGTTGAGGTATAATCCTATTCATTGTATCAGAAATTTTTTTCTTTGTCTCATTTTTTTGAGCATTTTTTCATAGAAGTTTATCGCCTAATATTGAAATTGGTTCTATATGACCTCCTATAAGTATTACACCATTTAATCCATTTCAAATTCCATTACTTAATACTATTATTTTAATTAGATCAGGAGTATCTGTTACTTGAGCTCATCATGCTTTAATAGAAAATAACGACTCTCAAACAAGTCAAGGATTATTTATTACAGTAATTTTAGGAATTTATTTTACTATTTTACAAGCTTATGAATACTTTGAAGCTCCTTTTACTATTGCTGATAGAATTTATGGTTCAACATTTTTTGTTACTACAGGATTTCACGGATTACATGTTATTATTGGAACTATATTTTTATTAATTTGTTTAATTCGACACTTAAATAATCATTTTTCAAAAAATCATCATTTTGGATTTGAAGCTGCTGCATGATATTGACATTTTGTAGATGTAGTATGATTATTTCTTTATATCTTTATCTATTGATGAGGAAATTAATTATTTATATAATATATTTAGTATATTTGACTTCCAATCAAAAAGATTAAAAATTTTTTAATATAAATAATTATTTTAATAATAAATATTTTTTTTTTAATTATAATTATTTCTAATATCATAATATTTTTATCTATTATTTTATCGAAAAAATCATTCTCTGATCGAGAAAAATCATCCCCTTTTGAATGTGGATTTGACCCAAAATCTTCCGCTCGAATCCCCTTTTCTCTTCATTTTTTTTTAATTACAGTTATTTTTTTAATTTTTGATGTAGAAATTGCTTTAATTTTCCCTATTATTCCCTTATTTAAAATAGTAAATTTTATTTTATGAACAAAAATTAGATTTTTTTTTTTATTAATTTTAATTATTGGACTTTTTCATGAATGAAATCAAAACATATTAAATTGAACAAATTAATAAATTAAAAATAAATTACAATTATATATATATATATATATATATATATATATAAGGATTATAGTTTATAAAAACATTTGATTTGCATTCAAAAAATATTGATTTATTCAATTTATCTTAACTAAATCCATTTTAATTAATTAATTTATATATATATATATATATATATATATATAAATAAATAAGAAGCAAATTTGCATTTAATTTCGACTTAAAAGATTGAGTTTAATAAACTCCTTATTTATTCACTTTATTAAATGTATCATACTTATTAATTAATTAATTGAAACCAAAGTAGAGGTATATCACTGTTAATGATAAAATTGAATAATAATTCCAATTAAATAATATTACAAGAAATATAAAGTTTAAAAATAAGCTGCTAACTTAATTTTTAGTGGTTAAATTCCATTAATATTTCTTTCTTCTTATTTATATAGTTTAAATTAAAACTTTACATTTTCATTGTAAAAATAAAATAATAATTTTTATAAATATTTATACTTATTTTAATTTTATTTAAAAATAATAATTATTTCCTTAATATCTTCAATATTATGCTCTAATTTATAAGCTATTTAAATAAAGTAATAATAATATAAATAAACTAATTATTATTCAAATAATAAATCTAAGCAAGTAAATTTTTAAATTATTTATTTGATAAAAATTATAAAAAATAGAATATTTTTTTATAGTCTCTATTAATCCTCATCCTCTATATAATTCTCTTCAACCTATATCAATATTTTTTAATAAATTTTGTCCAAAATTAAGAAAATAATATGTTACACCATAAGTTGATAAATTTGGCATAAATCATATAAAACATAAAAAATTTCTTAAATTATAAGTCATTAAAAATTTATTAACTGAATAAATTTGTATATTTCTAATTATATAACCTATTAATCCCCCTAATATTCTTACATAAATAACCATTATTTTTAAATTAAAAGGTAAATAAATTATGTAAGGATAAGAAAAAATTATTCAACTTAAAAATCTTCCTCTAACTACTCTTATGAATAATAATACAAATATACTTTTTAATATAACATAATCTTCATCATATAAATTATAAATTCTTATTAAATTAAAATCATTAATTATTAAATACATAATCAAACGAATTGTATAAAATATAGTTAATCCTGTTGAAATATAATATAAAAAAAATACTAATAAATTTAAATTTCTAAATCTTACTAATTCTAAAATTAAATCCTTTGAATAAAATCCTGCTAAAAATGGAATCCCACATAAAGCCAAATTTGAAATATTCATACATAAAGATGTTAAAGGAATATAAAATCTAATTCCCCCTATAAAACGAATATCTTGTATATCTCTTATCATATGAATAATTACTCCAGCACATATAAATAATAAAGCTTTAAATATAGCATGAGTTAATAAATGAAAAAAAGCTAAATCTGGCAATCCTATTCTTAAAATTCTTATTATTAAACCTAATTGTCTTAATGTAGATAAAGCAATAATTTTTTTTAAATCAAATTCATAATTAGCTCTAATTCCCGCTATAAATATTGTTAATCCCGATAACAATAATAATAATTTTAAAAAAAATGTATTAACTAATAATAAATTAAAACGAATTAATAAGTATACCCCAGCTGTTACTAAAGTAGAAGAATGAACTAAAGCCGATACAGGAGTAGGAGCTGCTATAGCTGCAGGTAATCAAGATCTAAATGGAATTTGAGCTCTTTTAGTTATTGCAGCTATAATAATTATCGAACTAATTATTGTTATTTCTCAATCATTTTGCATAAATTCTAAATAAAAAATATAATTTCATCTTCCATAATTTATTATTCAAGAAATAATTATTAAAATAAATACATCCCCAATTCGATTTGATAATGCAGTTAATATCCCAGCATTATAAGATTTTAAATTTTGATAATAAATTACTAATAAATAGGAAACCAATCCTAATCCATCCCATCCTAATAAAATTCTAATAATATTAGGTCTAATAATTAATATTATTATTGAAGTTACAAATAATAATACTAAAATAATAAAACGTCTCAAATTTAATTCAGAACTTATGTAACTTTTTCTATAATAAATAACAACAGAAGAAATTAAAAAAACAAATATTATAAACAATAAAGATATTCAATCTAATAAAATTGATATAACAATATTTATTGAATTAAAAGAAATAATTTCTCACTCTAAAAAAATAACTATATTATTCATAATAAAATAAATTATTAAAAAAAAATTCAATAATCTTATTATTATTAAAAAAAAAAAAGAAATAAAACAAATAGAATATTTTAAATTATTTAT